AATGAAGTGCCTGAGAAAAGGGTTATTTTGATAGAATAAATCATGTACTAAATACCTTCATTATATTTAATAGAATTAAACTATTTCCTCAGACATCAAAAGTCTTTGTACATCTTATACTAAAATATAAAAAGATAAGCTAAATTAAGCTAATAGGTTCATACCCTGTAAATGAAAGATAGCCCTTTCTCTTTTTAATTAAAATATTCAAAATCATCTTCTTTAGGTCAATAGTAATAGGAACCTTAATCTCAGTATCATCATACTCCTGACTAAGAATGTGAATAGGACTAGAAATCAACCTATTATCAGTAATTCCACTATTTTCTAATAGAAAAAATATCTTCTCATCAGAATCCTCATTAAAATACTTCATTACTCAGGCTATAGCATCCCTAGTACTACTAACAGCTGTAATTATTATACTTTTGACAAGAGAATTTATTAACCCCCTAATAAATTTTTACTTTTCAATAATAATAAACTCAGCCTTATTAACAAAACTAGGAGCAGCCCCCTTTCATTTCTGATTCCCTGAAGTAATTGAAGGATTGAACTGAGCTAATTCAATAATTTTACTTACATGACAGAAAATTGCACCAATAATACTCCTAATAAACAATAAAATCAATACACAATTCCTAATAGTAGTAATCATTTCATCTCTTATTATCAGTACGATTAGAGGATTTAATCAAATTAGATTACGAAAAATTCTAGCATTCTCATCGATTAATCATATCGCCTGAATGTTATCCACCTTAATAATCTCGCTATCGATATGAATAATCTACTTCACAATCTACTGCCTAATTAATTTAAACGTAATCATAATATTCAGAACAACTAAATCCTTCTATATTAACCAAATCAACAACATCATAAACAAAAACAAAATTACAAAACTCTCATTCATAGTTAATTTTATGTCTTTAGGAGGATTACCCCCATTTATTGGATTCCTTCCAAAATGACTAGTAATCAACTGATTAACAAATAATCAATTCATTTTAATCACATTCATTATAATCATTACAACATTAATTATACTTTTCATCTACATTCGAATCATAATATCGTCAATCGTTATATCCTCAGCTGAATTAAAAAATACTAAAATTGAAGTAAATACACCAATTTTAACAATAATCAATATATGAACAATTCCAAGAATAATCCTTTGCACTATAACTTTAAACTTTTTATAGTAAAAGGATTTAAGTTAAACAAACTAACAACCTTCAAAGTTGTAAATAGAAAAACAGTTCTAACCTTGCCTTAGGACCAATTATTTAGCTACGGAACAAAAATTCTTCATTCCGCAAAATAAGTTTAAAAAATTATTTACCTTTAAATTTGCAATTTAAAATCATACTTGACTATTAAACCTGGTAACGGAATTCAAATTCGTACATAAATTTACAATTTACTGCCTATTTCTCAGCCACATTACCGAATAAGTGATTATTTTCTACTAACCATAAAGACATTGGAACACTTTATTTTATTTTTGGCGCTTGATCAGGAATAGTTGGAACTTCTCTTAGAATCTTAATTCGAGCAGAATTAGGAAATCCTGGATCCTTGATTGGAGATGACCAAATTTATAATGTAATTGTAACCGCTCATGCATTCATTATAATTTTCTTCATAGTTATGCCCATTATAATTGGAGGCTTTGGAAACTGACTCGTCCCATTAATATTAGGTGCCCCTGATATAGCTTTCCCCCGAATAAACAATATGAGATTTTGACTTTTACCGCCCTCCCTTACTCTTCTGCTAATAAGAAGAATTGTAGAAAACGGAGCAGGAACAGGATGAACAGTTTACCCCCCACTTTCATCCAATATTGCTCACGGAGGATCCTCAGTGGATCTTGCAATTTTCAGTTTACATTTAGCAGGAATTTCCTCAATTTTAGGTGCTGTTAATTTTATTACTACAGTAATTAACATGCGACCCCAAGGAATAACATTTGATCGAATACCCCTATTTGTTTGAGCAGTAGTAATCACTGCAGTATTACTTTTACTCTCTCTTCCAGTACTAGCTGGAGCAATTACAATATTATTAACTGACCGAAATATTAACACCTCGTTTTTTGACCCAGCAGGAGGTGGAGACCCAATTCTTTACCAACACCTGTTTTGATTTTTTGGACATCCTGAAGTATATATTCTTATTCTTCCAGGATTTGGTATAATTTCCCATATTATTAGACAAGAAAGAGGAAAAAAGGAAGCATTCGGAACTCTGGGAATAATTTATGCAATAATAGCAATTGGCTTGCTTGGATTTGTTGTTTGAGCCCACCACATATTTACAGTAGGAATAGACGTTGATACCCGGGCTTACTTCACTTCTGCAACTATAATTATTGCTGTACCTACAGGAATTAAAATTTTTAGATGACTCGCAACCTTACATGGAACTCAAATAAACTATAGACCATCAATAATATGAGCACTTGGATTCGTTTTCCTATTTACAGTTGGAGGACTAACAGGAGTAATTTTAGCTAACTCCTCTATTGATATTATACTTCATGATACTTATTATGTTGTAGCTCATTTCCACTATGTTCTTTCCATAGGAGCCGTATTTGCAATCATGGGAGGACTAGTACATTGATTCCCATTATTTACGGGATTAACCCTAAATCCTAAGCTTTGCAAGGCTCAATTTTTTACAATATTTGTAGGAGTAAATTTAACCTTCTTTCCTCAACACTTTTTAGGGTTAAGAGGAATGCCACGACGATACTCAGATTATCCAGATGCTTACACAATATGAAATATTATTTCATCAATTGGATCAATTATCTCCCTGATTGGAGTAATATTCCTAATTTATATTGTTTGAGAAAGATTCTCTGCCTCACGAAAAACTCTCATTCCTTTAAACCTTTCCACGTCAATTGAATGACTTCAAAATACTCCTCCAGCTGAACATAGATACTCTGAATTGCCAATATTGTCGTCATTCTAATATGGCAGACTAGTGCAATGGATTTAAACCCCATACATAAAGTTTATAACTTTTATTAGAAATAGCAACATGAAAACTCCTTCTCCTTCAAGACAGTGCTTCACCCCTTATAGAGCAATTATCCTTCTTTCACGATCATACCTTACTAATTTTAGTGATTATTACAATTCTAGTAGGACAAATAATAGCTGGCTTATTTTTTAATAAACTTACTCATCGTTTCCTTCTTGAAGGTCAAATAATTGAATTAATTTGAACTGTTCTTCCAGCTATTACCCTCATTTTTATCGCCCTGCCTTCCCTACGACTAATTTATATTCTAGATGAAACTAATAATCCCATAATTTCAATTAAGACAATTGGGCATCAGTGGTACTGATCATATGAATATTCAGATTTTAAAAACATTGAATTTGACTCTTATATAATTCCAATAAATGAAATAAAAAATTATAATTTTCGATTACTAGATGTAGATAATCGTATAGTAATCCCCTTCTTATCCCAAATTCGAATACTGATTTCAGCTGCAGACGTTATCCACTCTTGAACAATTCCTTCTCTAGGTGTTAAGGTAGATGCAACCCCAGGACGTCTTAATCAAGTAAGATTTATTTCTACCCGATCAAGACTACTTTATGGTCAATGTTCAGAAATTTGCGGTGCAAATCACAGTTTCATGCCTATTGTAGCTGAAAGAATCTCACCTTCTTATTTTATTAAATGAATTTCAAAAATAATCGAAATTTCATTAGGTGGCTGAAAGTAAGTAATGGTCTCTTAAACCATCCTATAGTATATTAACAAATACTCCTAATGAAAAATTTAGTTAATTAATAACATTAACTTGTCAAGTTAAAGTAAATATTTAAATATTAATTTTTAATCCCTCAAATAGCACCATTAAACTGATTATCGTTAATAATTATATTTGTTTTAACTCTAATACTATTCAACATCTTAAACTATTATTCTTATTCGAGAATTAAAAAATCAAGTCAACAAATTCAACTTAAAAAACCATTAACTAATTGAAAATGATAGCAAACCTATTCTCATCATTTGACCCATCAACAAACTGAAGAACATCCCTAAATTGATTAAGAACAATAATTGGAATTATTGTTATTCCTTCAACATTCTGATTTATTCCTTCACGATTTAATATTCTATGAACAAAAATCATTATAACATTACATAAGGAATTTAAAACATTAATCGGACCAAAAACTAAGGGCTCAACAATTATATTTATTTCTCTTTTCAGATTAATTATATATAATAACTTCCTAGGATTATTTCCCTATATCTTTACAAGAACAAGACATATAGTAATAACACTAACACTAGCCCTTCCCCTATGATTATCATTCATACTATTTGGATGAATTAATAATACAATTCATATATTCGCTCATTTAGTTCCTCAAGGAACACCACCTATTCTTATACCTTTTATAGTTTGTATTGAAACAATTAGAAACGTTATTCGACCTGGGACATTAGCAATCCGACTATCTGCAAATATAATTGCAGGACATCTGTTAATAACTCTTCTTGGTAATACAGGAACAATCATATCCACATACATAATTAACATTCTATTAGTAGTACAAATTCTACTTCTTATACTAGAATCAGCAGTAGCAATCATCCAATCATATGTATTTGCTGTATTAAGAACTTTATACTCAAGAGAAGTAAACTAATGACTCATAAAAATCATCCCTTCCACTTAGTAGACGTTAGACCATGACCTATTCTAGGATCATTAAGAGCATTAATCGTTATATCTGGAATCATTAAATGATTCCACTTTTTTGATAGAACTCTTTTAATAATTGGAGCCATTTCAATATTATTAATTATATACCAATGATGGCGAGACATTTCCCGAGAAGGAACATTCCAAGGACACCATACTTACATTGTAACTATGGGACTACGATGAGGAATAATTCTATTCATTACCTCTGAAGTATTCTTTTTTATTTCATTTTTCTGAGGATTTTTCCATAACAGATTAGCCCCAACTGTAGAATTAGGAATAATCTGACCGCCAAAGGGAATTCAAACCTTCAATCCTATTCAAATCCCCTTACTTAATACTTTAATTCTATTAACTTCAGGTCTTACAGTTACATGGGCTCATCATAGATTAATAGAAAATAATGCTAAACAAGCCACTCAAGGACTATTACTAACTGTAATTTTAGGACTTTATTTTTCAATTCTTCAAGGATATGAATATTTTGAATCTTCATTTTCAATTTCAGATTCAGCATATGGATCTTCATTTTTTGTAGCCACAGGATTCCACGGAATTCATGTTATCATTGGGACCACTTTCTTATTAGTTTGCTTACTACGACATTTAAACAATCATTTTTCCCAAATTCATCATTTTGGATTTGAAGCAGCTGCATGATACTGACACTTTGTAGATGTAGTTTGATTATTCCTCTACATTTCAATCTATTGATGAGGTAGATATTTATATAGTATAAAAATTATTTTTGACTTCCAATCAAAAGATCTATAAAATAGTATAAATAATTATTTCCTTATTAATCACAGCAACAATCATTTTTATAATTAGAATCCTACTAATTGTTATTCTCAATTTCACATCAAAAAAAACAATCATAGACCGAGAAAAAAGATCACCCTTTGAGTGTGGATTTGACCCAAAATCATCAACTCGACTACCATTCTCAATACACTTTTTCCTAATTGCAATTATTTTTCTAATCTTTGACGTAGAAATTACTCTATTATTTCCACTCATTATCTCTTTAAAACATAATAGCTTAATAATTTATTTTATTGTTTTAATATCTTTTCTCGTAATCCTCCTAGTAGGACTATTTCACGAATGAAAACAAGGAGCTCTTGAATGAACAAACTAAGGATAATAGTTAACTATAACATTTAATTTGCATTTAAAAATCATTGATTCACTCAATTTATCTTAAATAAGAAGCAAAAATTGCATTTAGTTTCGACCTAAAAGTATGATTATACATTAATCCTTATTTTTAATTGAAACCAAAACAGAGGTATGTCACTGTTAATGACAACATTGAATTTTATTTTCCAATTAAAGAAATATTATAAAAAATAAGCTTCTAACTTAATTATAAAGCATTTAATTGTTTGTATTTCTATTTATATAGTTTAAAAAAAACATTACATTTTCAATGTAAAATTAATTAATTTTTATAAATACTTAAAAACCATAGTTTCCTTAATATCTTCAATATTATGCTCTAAATATAAGCTATTTAAGTAAATAATATAATAACTACAAGCCATATAACCATTAAAATAAAAAAAATCTTAATTCTATTATATATAAAAACTTGTGATATCTTAGAAGAACTAACCAATAAAGAATATATTTTTTGAGCACCAAAATACTCAGTCCACCCCTGATCTAATCTTTTATAAAGCAATGAACCTCCAACAATTGGATATAAATTAATACCAAAAGTAGAAATTACAGGCATATTTCATATTCCTGATAAAAATCAAGACAACTTGTAAAATTGTAAAGATAAATTATTAAAACTTAAAGAAAACTTTGATATTTCATAACCAATTCAAGCCCCAATAATAATCATTAATAAAGCCATAATTTTTAAAGAAAAAGGTAAAATAATAACATAAGGACAAGGAAAAATAATCCATCCTAAAAGTCTTCCTATAAATACTACTAAAAAAATTAACCCGCTTATACCCTTCAACATAGTAAATCCTCTCTCAGAAACACCTCTTAAAGATAAATAATTATTATCACCAACACAAGTATAATATACCAAACGAAACCTATAACAAACAGTTAAACCAATAGAAACATAAAAAATAAAATAAATATAAAAATTTAAATAACCTATAGATATTACCTCAACAATAAGATCCTTAGAATAAAATCCTCTGAGAAAAGGTAAACCACATAAAGATAAATTTCTAATATTTAAATAACAACAAGTTAACGGCATAAACTTAACTAATCCGCCCATATAACGAATATCTTGAAAATTACCCAAATTATGAATTACATTCCCAGCACACATAAATAATAATGCCTTAAATAACGCATGAGTAAGTAAGTGAAAAAATGCTAACTTATATCTTCCCAAAGCCAAAATTCTTATTATTAAACCCAATTGACTTAAAGTAGAAAGAGCAATAATCTTTTTTAAATCAAATTCAAATCTTGCCCCCAAACCAGATATAAACATTGTTATTCTAGAAATAAACAATAAAAAATAAGTTAATGTTCTACCAAATGCATAATTAAAACGAATCAGTAAATAAACACCAGCAGTTACTAATGTAGAAGAATGAACAAGAGAAGATACAGGTGTAGGGGCTGCTATAGCTGCAGGAAGCCAAGAAGAAAATGGAATTTGAGCTCTTTTTGTTATTGCCGCTAAAAGTACTAAATAAGTAATAATTACTATATAAGTATCATTCTTAAGCTCTTCTAGATAAAAAATATAATTTCATCTTCCATAATTTAACATTCACGCAATAGCTATTAATAAAGCAACATCCCCAACTCGATTACTTAAAGCAGTTAATATACCCGCATTATAAGACTTTACATTCTGATAATAAATAACTAAACAATAAGAAACTAATCCTAATCCATCCCAACCTAATAAAATTCTAATTAAATTAGGCCTAATAATAAGTAACATTATAGATAAAACAAATATAACTACTAACATAATAAAACGATTCAAATTTAAATCCCCCTCTATATATTCCCGGCTATAAAAAATAACTATCCCAGAAATAAACAAAACAAAACTTATAAACAATAATGACATTCAATCAAAAAGAATAGTCATAACAATAGGACTAGAATTAATTATTAACAAATTAAACTCTAAAAAATAAGTTAAATCTATAATCATAAAATAAGTTCTAATAGAAAAAAGAAATAATCTTAAAAAAACAAAAAAATAAGAATAAACTAAACAAATATTTAATATTATTTAAAATACTAAAGTATATCTTTGACACCACAAATCAAAATTTTAATTAAACTATTTAAATAAATTCATAATCTTAAATAATCCCCTGATAAAACCAATAAATTCAAAGGAAGTCAATGCATAAATAATAGTAAATACTCCCGAATTCTACAAGAAAAAAAAGAATAATAACCAGAATAATAAAAACCATGCTGACTATAAGAATATAAAAATAAAGAATATACAGCTCTAAAAAAAGAAATTAATATAAGAAAAAATATATTTAAATTTCTAAACCCTAAAATTCTATTAATTAATATAATCTCACCTAAAAGATTCAAAGAAGGGGGAGCTGCTATATTCGAAGATACAAGTAAAAATCATAATAAAGACAATCTAGGCATCAAATTAATTAATCCCTTATTAATATATAAACTACGACTCATCAATCGTTCATATGAAATATTTGCTAAACAAAATAAACCTGAAGAACATAAACCATGCGCAACTATCATAACTAAAGACCCTCCTAAACCTCAATAATTTAAAGTCATAATTCCAGCTAAAACCAATCCCATATGAGACACAGAAGAATATGCAATTAAAGACTTTATATCTCTTTGACGTAAACAAATTAAAGAAACATAAAAACCACCAATTAATCTAATTCTAATAAAAAAAAGATTAATTTGAACCCCAATTAAAGTAAAAATTACTATTAAACGTATCATACCGTATCCTCCTAATTTCAATATAATTCCTGCTAAAATCATAGACCCTGAAACAGGAGCCTCAACATGAGCCTTAGGAAGTCATAAATGAACAAAAAACATAGGAATTTTAATAAAAAAAACAAAATTAATAAGTAAATAAATAACAACTCTTTCAACATTACTATTAAAAAAAAAATAATGTAAAGAATCAAAACAATTATAACAAAAAAACAAAGAAATCATTATTGGGAGAGAAGCTAATAAAGTATAAAACAACATATAAACCCCAGCCTGTAACCGTTCAGGCTGATATCCTCAACCTATAATTAAAATAAGAGTTGGAATCAAACTAATCTCAAAAAAAATATAAAAAATAAAAACATTTAAAGAACCAAAAGTAAAATACAATCTAATCATTAAACAAAGAACAACAAATAAAAAAACCCCGTACCAATTATTTTTCAAATAAATTTTTTCTCTTGCTATTAACATAAGACTACAAATCCAAAAACTTAATAAAATTAATACATAAGACAATAAATCAACCCCAAATTCACCAGATAAACTAGAAAATAAATTCATTACAGAAAAATTCATCAAAAAAATAAATCTTAGTAATAATCAAATCAATTGATTAAATCAAAATCCTCCGTAAAAAGATAAAGGAATCATTATAATTAAAGCAAATAAAATCTTTATCATAAAACATTAAAACTTTGAAAATAATCATTTCCATGAGTACGAATTAAAGAAACCAAAATTGATAAACCCAAAACACCTTCACAAACTCTAAAAGTCAAAAAAACTATAGAAAAAAAATATTCATTACCAACCTGGCTCAAATAAAAAAATATTAGATAATAAACTGATAAAACAACAAATTCTAATCTTAAAAGCATTAACAATAAATGTTTACGTTTTATACTAAACATAATTAAACCACAAACAAATATAAATAACCCAACAAACTCATATATTAACATTAGTTTTTATAATTTAAAAAAAATATTAGTCTTGTAAACTAAAAATAAGTTCAACTTTAAAAACATCAAGAAAAGACACACTCTATCATTAATCTCCAAAATTAATATTTTAAATTAAACTACTTCTTGAAAATTATTTCAATTTTCTTAACAATCAGAATCCTCTTATCATTTATATTTATAATAATAAATCACCCTCTATCGGCGGGAATAATCTTATTAATAAATACAGTAATAATCAGATTAATCACAGGAAACTTAAACCAAAATTTTTGATTCTCATATATTTTATTCCTAATTCTTATTGGAGGAATATTAATTTTATTCATATACATAACTAGAATTGCGTCAAACGAAAAATTCAAAACTAATTTTTCATTACTAATAATCATCATTCCTTCCCCTCTAATTGCATGAATAATTAATAACTCAATCAATTTTACAATCAAAAATAATGAAACCCTAATACTTAACGAAGAAATTAAAATAAGCTCATCATTAATTAAATATATTAACCTCCCATTAAGAGGAACATTAATTTTTCTTATAATTTACTTACTTTTAACTTTAATTGCCACAGTTAAAATCACTAGATTTAAGCAAGGCTCAATCCGACAAATAAACTAATGAAAATACCAATACGAAAAACATCACCCTTATTTAAAATTATTAATAACTCCCTAATTGACCTTCCATCCCCTTCCAATATTTCAACATTATGGAACTTTGGTTCATTATTAGGATTATGTCTTGTAATCCAAATTATTACTGGAGTATTTTTAGCAATACATTATTGCCCAAACATTGACATAGCATTTAACAGAGTAGCACACATTTGTCGAGACGTAAATCAAGGATGATTAATCCGTACACTACACGCAAATGGTGCCTCATTTTTCTTTATTTGTATCTATCTACATGTAGGACGAGGAATATATTTCAGATCATATAATTTAATCCACACGTGAATAGTTGGAGTTACTATTTTATTTCTAGTTATAGCAACAGCATTCTTAGGATATGTACTCCCCTGAGGACAAATATCCTTTTGAGGAGCAACTGTAATTACTAATTTATTATCCGCAATTCCATATTTAGGAACAAACATTGTTCAATGAGTATGAGGAGGTTTTGCAGTTGACAACGCAACACTAACCCGATTCTTCTCATTCCATTTCCTTTTGCCATTTATTGTAACCGCAATAGTAATAATTCATCTATTATTTCTTCATCAAACCGGATCAAACAATCCCCTAGGATTAAATAGAAATATCGATAAAATCCCATTTCATCCTTACTTTTCATTTAAGGACGTATTAGGATTCCTTATTATAATCACAGCACTAACAATCTTATCACTAACTAATCCTTACATACTAGGAGATCCTGATAATTTTATTCCAGCAAACCCCCTAGTAACCCCTGTTCATATTCAACCAGAATGATATTTTCTATTCGCTTACGCAATCTTACGTTCAATCCCTAATAAATTAGGAGGAGTAATTGCACTAGCAATATCAATTGCAATCCTATATATCCTACCATTCTCAAACAATAAAAAATTTGCAAGAAACCAATTCTACCCAATAAATAAGTCATTATTCTGAATCATAGTAACTTTAGTAATTTTACTTACATGAATTGGAGCACGCCCAGTAGAAGACCCCTACATCATCACAGGACAAGCCCTTACAATTCTATATTTTAGATATTATATTATTAACCCTTTAACTTATAAATTATGAGATAATATCATTAACTAACTAATGAACTTGAATAAGTATATATTTTGAAAATATATAAAAGAAATAAAAACTTTCTATTAGTTTTACTAGATTTTATTAACTATAGAAAAAGGGCAAAAATTGCCATCTTAAATCTAAAAAAAAAAATTAAATAATTTAAAGATCTAGGTAAAAAACTCTTTCAAGCAAGATATATTAACTTATCATACCGAAACCGAGGTAAGGTACCTCGAACTCAAATTCAAAAAAAAGAAACAAAAACTAACTTAATAAAAAAAATAAAAGAATACAAATCACCACCTAAGAATAAAACTACACAAATTATTCTTATAAATAAAATTCTAGCATATTCAGCTAAAAAAATCATAGCAAATCTTCCTCTTCTATATTCTACATTAAAACCAGACACAAGCTCAGACTCACCCTCCGCAAAATCAAAAGGAGTACGATTAGTTTCAGCCAAACAAGAAATAATTCATATAAAACAAAGAGGAAAACATAAAAACAAAAATCAACAATAATCCTGATAAATAATAAAATCAACTATATTTAAACTTAAAATCAAAAAAATAAAAGACATCAAAATCAAAGCAAGACTCACTTCATAAGAAATAGTTTGAGCAACAGACCGTAACCCTCCTAATAAAGAATAAGACGAATTAGAAGATCACCCAGCTATTATAATAGTATAAACACTTAATCTAGAAACTCTAAGAAAAAACAACAATGACAAATTAAAATTTAAATACACAGATAAAAAAGGCATACACATTCAAAGAAATAATGCAAGAAATAAATTTATTACAGGAGAAAAATAATAAATATTAAAATTAGATATAAAAGGAAAAGTCTGCTCCTTAGTAAATAACTTAACTGCATCTCTAAAAGGCTGAAGTAATCCTATAAATCCCACCTTATTAGGACCCTTACGAATCTGGATATAGCCCAAAACCTTACGCTCCAATAAAGTTAAAAAAGCGACCCCAATCAACACACATACAACTAAAATTAACATTGAAAATAAAATTAAAATTAAATCCTTTAAAATCAATATTATTTGTAATATAAATTACATAAATAGATTCTAAATCTATTGCACTAATCTGCCAAAATAATAATAATAATCAAAAAATAAAATATTATTTGAATAATTGGTCCTTTCGTACTAAAATATTCTAACTAATAAAAGATAGAAGCCAACCTGGCTCACACCGGTTTAAACTCAGATCATGTAAAATTTTAAAGGTCGAACAGACCTAATATTCCAGCTGCTACACCGAAAATAAATTTTAATCCAACATCGAGGTCGCAAACTTCTTCATCAATAAGAACTTTCAGAAAAAATTACGCTGTTATCCCTAAGGTAATTTAATCTTATAATCTAAAAAATAGGATCAAAAAATCATCAATTAATGTAAAAATAATAAAAAGTTAAACAAATTTTTATGTCACCCCAACAAAATGTTCTAAAAAATAAAACATAATAAAAAACCTCAAGCATCTTACTTCATAAACATAAAACTCTATAGGGTCTTCTCGTCTTTTTAAAAAATTTAAGCTTTCTCACTTAAAAATAAAATTCTAAATCATCCAATTTAAGACAGTTAATTTTTCATCAAACCATTCATTCCAGCTTCTAATTAAGAAACTAATGATTATGCTACCTTTGTACAGTCAATATACTGCAGCCATTTAAATAATCATTGGGCAGGCCTAACCTTAAATTAAAATTCAAAAGGACATGTTTTTAATAAACAGGTGAAAATTATCATTGCCGAGTTCCTAAAAATAGCCTTAAAATTCCAATATAATTATACAATAAATTTATACTAATTTAATCATAATTACTAAACAAAGATAATTAAAGTAAAAATCTTAATAAAAAAGTTAAAACACATATAAATCAAATTACAAAAAGATAAATTAAAACATCCTTTAATTGATGGAAAATTCCAATCCTACAAATCAACTTAAAATAAATATCTTATAACAATATATTTAAAAGCTTATCCCCTTAAATATTAATCAATAAAAAAATAAAACTAAAAAGTAAGAAAAATCATTAATATTGACTAAATTAAATTCATTTCTTAAGAAACCAGATATATTCAAAAACGAATAACGTTTCATTACTATAATAAAATTATAAATACTTATTCCACAGTAAAATATATAATATCATAGCTCTTTTGAATTCGGGAAAAATTAAAACTAATAACTAAATTAATCAACCCTGATACACAAGGTACAACAAACAAAATCTTCTTTTAAAATTTTTAAAAAATTCTTTCTCAATACTTTAAACTATAATAAAAAAAATTATTTCAAACAAAAATACTAAAAATTAACATTCTTCCAATATAAATAATTAAACAACAAAATAAAATAACCTAATAAAATCAAATTAAATTGAATTTCACAATTAACCTTTTAGTGTAAATAAAATGCTTATACCAAGCTCTAATTTGATCATTCCAGGCTCATTTTCCAATAAGCCTACTTTGTTACGACTTATTCCATCTTAAAATGAAAGCGACGGGCGATATGTGCATATTTTAGAGCTAAATCAATTCCCAAAAATAAAGAACTTACTATCAAATCCATTTTATTTTATATATTTCAAAATAAAAACCACATATAACTATATTGTAACCCATTTTAACTTTATCATAAACTACACCTTGATCTGAAATATTTTATTATAAAAATCCTCAAAAATTTCAATCCTCCTAAAATTTTTATAAACGACGATATGCAAATTTAAAGATAAAGTAACAATTATCGTGGATTATCAATTAAAAAACAGGTTCCTCTGAATAGACTAAAATACCGCCAAATTTTTTAACTTTAAAGACCATAACTCTTAGTAATCATAGTAAAAAATTAACATTTCCAATAATAGGGTATCTAATCCTAGTTTAAAAAAGAAATTTCCTAACCTCAAAAACAAAAAAAAAATTTAAGTTAAATTTAAAATTTCACCTAAAAAATCTAAACATAAATTTATTAAAATTGACTTTTAATTAAACTAAATAAAATTAACTAACATAATTTGTATAACCGCTACTGCTGGCACAAATTTTGTTCATGTTAAATTAAATTCCTAATTCTAAAACCACTTAATAATTAAATCTATATACTGCAAAAAAAAAACAATTCTCTTTAAAAACAAAAAAAATCAAAAAATTACATATACAAAAATTAATAAGCCAATTCCAAAGCCATAATAAAACTTTACATATAAAAAATTATTTACTAACTCAATTACTAATTCCTCCCAAGAGCCTCATTTCTGAACCAAGAATAACCCTTCAACCCCCAAAGATTTATCCTCAATTACAAAAACGGAAGTGAATTACACCCTTAATAATTAACTAATTAACCCCCTAATAAGTTAAATTAAAGTCATAATCCCGCAAATGTAAGAATCTAAAAGTAATAAAAATCTTAATCCCACGTCATTCCTTCAATAAAAAATAAATATAAAATAAAAAATTCAAATGTAATTACACTATAAAAGACCAAAAACAAAAACAAAAATTTAAAAATCCAAATCGATTTTTTCATGATCCCTAAAAATCCAATTTTTGATACGAAAATAAACCCATAGCCTTATAAAGAACATTACTCAATTACAAAAACAGAAACAAAATACATCTTTACTAATCAACTTGTTAACCCCCTAACAAATCAAATTCAAAATATACACTACAAACACAAAAATCGAAAAAAGGGAAAAATTTAGGTCCCACGCAATTTTCTTTAACAAAAATGAACCTAAAGTAAACAAAGTAAATAATGCAATTGCGTCAAAATAATAAAACACGCAAGATTAACGTCTAAAAATCCAAATGGAATTTTTCATAACCCCCTAAAAATTCCAAATAAAACTTTTTCCATAAAATTATTATAATTAACTCAATTCTAAAAAACTAAACAAAACCCGTTAAACCAAAATTCCAACACCGTAATGAAATTTAAATATAGTATTATAGTCTATTATATAAAAATATACTGTATTATTAATAATAGACCCTTTTTTTTTTTTTTTCTATAAATATTTATGTTATTATTAATTCAAGATATACTTTATATATTAATAACGAATTATATTATTGCAATTATAATAAAATAGAAAAGATTATTAATCTATAGTAATTATTGATTTATATAATATAAAATATCTATTCATATTAAACAATCATCAAGTTTCTCTCTCTCTCTCAAGAAGTTCTGAATCATCCATTTAAATCTATTGTTAATATAGGTGAGGATTAATTTATAGACACTCTTTGCCTGATAGACATTAATAATTTAATTTATTTTTATTATTAGGATAGATCATTATATATCCTCTATTATATATATATATAATATTTCGTTTAATAATCAATTATATATTAATATATAATTATATATCCATCATTGATACATTAAACTTTAATTGAAATTCAAAATTTTCAAAGGTCTTTTTTCAAAATCTTGCAAAAACGGGGGTTTTTCAGCAATTCCCAAAAATCTTCCAAAAAAAAAAAAGAAAAAAAATCGATTTTTTTTCGATTTCGTGAAAAAAAAAATTTGCCTATTAAAAAATTCTAACCAACTAAATTCGCCTAAAATAAAATAATCATTACTATAAAAATAAATTTACTAAAAAAAGTT